GCCATTCGGTTTTCCAGCCTGACGTACTCTTGGAACTGAGCCAACCCCTCCAGCCGGGGAGCCAACTCGGTCTGTTGTCGTTCCCAAACGATCCGAAACGCATCCGACTGGAGAACATCCCAATAGAACCGAGACTGCGCCCCGTCGGCGTAAAACGACATAAGTAGCTCTGAGAGGCGGGGCTGGTTAAAGTCCATACCCATTAGTTCAAAGTATGTCCGAATAACCAAATCCACATCTCGTGGTGGTATATATAGAATCGAAGGTGCATCTTGATAGAAGAGACATTGGTACTGATTGATTATTAAATTCTGTATCCAGGAGCAGCACTCGATCTTTAAAATGGAGTGCAGGAACACCTCCCTTTGGCCGGCAGGACAAGAGATTAACCCTTCTGTTACAAAACGGAGCCATTCAACATCCTGCCCTGGCTGCATTAGGAAATATTGGAGAAACTCACGGTCTACAGGAAATTGGGACAACGCAACGGGAATGTAGGTCAAAATAGCTTCCATCACTTACACTTAACACTTTTTTCGATCTTCAAAGAAGACTGACTCCTCCTACTCCTCCTTCTCTTATCCTCTATATAGCTCGTCGTTGGTCCTTATACACTTATCGATGACTGCCCGCTGATGGCTCAATCATCTACTTACGTAATTTCCAAATCCACTTTGTTAGCAGACAATCTTGGGAACTACTATGGACACAAAATAGTCTTCATTTCTATTTTTAGATCTTTTTACGAAATTTTAAGCCGCCAAAATAAGCCTATTCCCCGCCACTCTACCAAGGAAAGCTAAGTCCAACTACGATGTGTTAAGCATATTGACCTCAATCCCAACTCTCTTATCTGGTGCAGAACCAGCCCTAGAGCTATTGCCAGATTTCATCTCAAATCGAGCTGCAGTTCTTCTTTCAAAAGGGATTCCGCTCTATCAATTCCGTACCTCTTATCTACGATAGCAGCAAACGGAACTTCTTCAACAAGAGAAAAGATCATATCGGCAACAGCAAATAAAGTCTGACCGGAAGCCAGTCTCGGCTTAGCTGCATTATCTTCCTACTCATACTATACTCTATTATGACCTGAGGCCTCGAAGTCACTTCTAGCTTCTTTCTTGCCCGGCAAAGGGATATCAAGATTCACGTGCAAAGGGATGAGCGTGAGTCCGACGGTTCCTTAGTATGAATCTTTCTATGCAGAGACCAAGTCTATCAAATCAGCTCTCTCAGTGTGATGGGACTACTATAGCGAGTGATCGGATGCTTCCCCTTTTTGCTTTTTGTTTTTGTTCCCCTAACTATTTCCTTTTCTGGATTCAATCAAATCTGCGAGGAATGTTCATAGGAAACCATCGGATTGCGAACACCCGAGAGCGAAAGACGGATTAAGATTAAGCTTAAGGAGAAGCTTTACGGCGATGAAATCTTCAAAGAATAAAGAATTCTGACCGAGTTCTTTCATTGCTCTGATTGCATGTGAAGAAAAAACAGAGACTGCCGGAATGGAATATCGTATTAGTGTAGTAGAATATCTAAAGCTCTTTGGAAGAAGCCAAGAAAGGAGTTTCAAATAAAAAAGTAAAAGTAAAGGAAGTCGAATACAAGAGAGAGCATACACCAAGCCAGGTAACCAGGACGAGGAAGGAAAAGAAATATTGTCTAAGATGAGGACGGGTTTACTTGGGCGAGCTAGAATATATGAACGAACGTCCTGCGGTTCTAAGTCCGGGCCGGGCCCTGCATTAGAAATAAGAAGATAAGTTTCTCACTATATAACCGCATGGGCTCTTTCAACCAAAACGCTCAAGAACCGAGAGCAGGGACGGCCGGAGGGAGTAGGAAAGGAACGATATAGGCATCCATCTCCGACCCTGAAGGTGCGCCTACTATATATAGATATAGCTCGAGGGAACTTCTCGCATTCGATTAGAGCTCAGAAGAATCTTAGTTCCTTTCTATCTCTATCCTTCTTATCCAACTTATCCAAAGGCGAACATCACTTGTCTATCAAGGATAGCCATTTCCTTGGCTCTAAGGCTGGAGCGATGCTTTCTTAGTTGTAGCTTACCGTTCGAACGTGATTATGGAATGAAAGATGGAAGGACATCACTTGGTTGGGCTTCGATAGGTGGAAAGGGGATCGCCCGAGAAAGCATTGGATCTAGCAGTCAAAGGTTCGAATCCGTCATTGGCCTGTCTAGATGCGGAAGGCCAAGGGCTGGCAAAGTGGAATTCTTTACTCCTCGGCTCACTGCGTTAAGTATTAGGCTTTCTGCTTCTTGACTTCTTGACTGACTTCTTTTTTAAGGGCTATTGACTTCATTTTAGGTGTTTAAAGAAGGTATATGCAAGTAATACTCATTAGGGCTCCCGCAACATTGACAGAATGTTAAGGGCTACCTACCTCTTCTGATTCACCACCTGGATGCAATAAAAGAGGCCTTGAAAACAGAATCAAAAACCTAACAGAATTCTATTCACCAGAAGAAGGGAGCTCACTCGGGGAGGGAGCGAACCTGTCCTCTGGCAAGGGAAGTACTCTATGGGGAATACATGACTAAAGAGCGACCACTGCTTTAGCCCGTCCCGGAGGGATGCAGCTCCTTCAGCCATAAATTATAACTACAACTGCAGCTAAGCAACATACCGTCTAGCACCGAAGCATAAAATGAAAATATACAGGTGTAGCGAAGAAAGCCTTGGGGAAGGCTTTCTAGCGGCTAAGGGTTTGAAAAGGAATCTCCGTCCCGGCGGAAGCGCTCAAGGTGCGTAGCCTTCGACAGCAATAATTGTGAGGTCACCTCTACTGTCCCCGAACACACAGGTTATCGCTCCGGAATTCTTTCTGAAGAAAAGTAGTTCTTCTATTCTCAGGCAACTCTACTAAGCCCTTTCGGTCCCTATCCCGCAGGCCCGTCTTCTTAGTAGCCTGTGACCTTCAAAGCTTGCTCAATGATCCATCCCTTTCCCTTCATATTCTTTGGAAACGAATTCCCCTACCCCGGCAACTCACTCTTTTCCATCATAAAAAGAAAAAGAATTTCCCTTGCTTGGTAGTAGCATAGGTGGACCCTCGGGCAGTTAGTTCAGGGCGTAGGGATCACTGTCTCACTTTGGTACCCGAAAGCTTTCTATGCCCAAAGTTAATAGTTTCAAAGCGCTGTTTAGTGACTTTCATGTCTTCTGCTAGTTTAGAAAGATTCAGACAGTCCTTTTATGCCTTCTTTTCGTTTTCCTTCCCTCAATTCTAGAATGCGTAGTAGCTCTAGTAAGTCCGTAGCTGCATCTACCTGAATCGGGAAACCTACCCAGAAACTTCCCCCTTTTTATACACCGGCCGGTCCGGTAACAAAGCCTGTAAACCAAAAGTGGGAAGCCAACCTACCAAGGTGTGAATGTTTTATCCATGAATTATTTACTAAAGTCAAATCCTCAGAAATAGTTCTATCCGATAGGCTAATTGCAGTCTTTTAGGTGATAGCAGAGCTCTTCCGTGGGGAAGTACCTACCCATATTGAATAGAAGACTCGCACCTTAGCTATTCTATGTGATCTTCCTTGAGCTGGCTGGTTATGGCGACCTATGCCACTCTTGCCTGCCCTATTGGCTTCCTATCCCCTACTATTACTATCGCCAGCCTGGAAAGAAAGGGAGGGCATCAACTAACCTACCAGAAATGTTTGCCCAAAGTCCAATACAAAGAATGGATCCTGCTGAAGCCATCTCCGACTTCGATTTCTTTTTTGGGGGAATTGTGACCTAATGCAAAAGCAAAGTTTAAGAGAAAGGATTTTGTTCGCGCCAATTCGGCTATCTTCGATCAAAGTCTGTTCATTACATACGAAATTTTTATTTTTATTAAAGTATTTACCTTTAGCTTTAGTTGACTCTTTTGAATGGCAAGTAGTATTGGTTAGTTTAGGCAATCCGACCTACTGTCCCGGGGCAGGATGCGCTTACTTTCTTTCTTATAAAAAGAGTCCGGAGTAGTTAAAATCGAATAAAACTCTTATAGGCACACGAGAGATAGGACGGATTCCTGTAAGTAAGAAGTTGCGTATAAGCCTTTTCAGGCCTAGGTCGGGCTTTTGACTTTAAATACCTATCTATTCCAGTGCAGTGAGGAAGGCATAGGTATGGCTTCCGAATAGGTCTATCGAGCTATGCCTTTATTGCTTATTTCTTTCCTTATTTCTACCTTACAGCGGTATAGCTACTTTAACTACATAACTCCCTTTTACTTTAAGTACTTTAAGCACAGGTACGCGGTCTTCAATTCACAAAGGTTAGAACTAATATAGCACGGGTACAGGGAAATAAGGACAATGGAAGAGGCGAAGAAAAGAAAGAAGCGCTCTAGCTCTCACTTGAAATACAGGCTTGACGGAGTTAAGCTCGGCCAACGGGATCAAAGATGCTCTTATTTCGCCAAGTCCATAAGTACCATAAGGCATATACAAATAGGATTGACCACACCTGATTTCATGCAACTGTGGCTTTTCATGAATGTTTTCATTTTCCCGAAGGGGGATTGTTGCCAAAGTCTAGGTCTTTAGTTCCCAGGTAAGAGTCCTGACAGCGTGAGGAATGATTCTGACAGCGGCAAATGGCTGAAAACTGGCTATTTTAAGGTTTGAGGAAAAAGGCTTATCCATTCCAGAAAGAGTAGTGGCACAAACTCAACAGCGATGACAAGTCCAGTCAGAATGAGAAGAAGAAGGCAGTCGACCACAAGCCGACCATTAGTCAAGAGGGACCGAAACAAAAGGAATTCATTTTTTCATCTCAACTACCCAGGTGCCGCCTCATCTGCCGTCCGAGAAAGAAGGACAACACGACGAAGGTAGCCTACCCCGCTTTTGCTTTTGACCGACCAGCCCTCCTTGCCAAAACCCAAAGAATCGAGGTCCTCAGTCGAGTTAGCATCAACTACGAGAGTTTCCATTTCATAGTTTCAAAAGACCAAGGCCAGTGCCATAAAATCCCTACAGAGGTTTTGGTTTTGACATCTCTCGGCAACTTTGCAGCCGGCTAGCCGTCCTCTTCAGCCGCTCGCTAGAAGAATACATTGTGCATCTTAATCCGAAGGGCGCTTGTTCAATACCGAGAAGGACATGGCCTCCCCTTCTTATGGCTAGACTCTAAGCCCGATGCAGGATGAGATAGACTTGTCTCTCTATCTTCTTCCGCCAAGAAGGGCCTGAGCGAACCGTACCGAGCAGCCTACCGATCCAGTTTTCTTTCTAGACTTTGTCCTATTCTTTTATCGTAAAACCTGGCTATTGCCATATACCTCCTCCTTCGCTTCGGGTAGTAGAATATGAAGTTCTATTAATTCCTCTGACTACAAAAATTCCATAAACCCCATGTTTTTGATGCTGTGTCAAGAGAGTCGTTTCCGCAAGATATTCCATAGGTGGATTTAAGCAAAAGATCCGCAATATGGCTTTAGCCGAAAGACGAAGGGAGTTGAGCCACGGGCACTGCAGCAGCTCTCTCTCCTAACAGCTAGTAGGCCAAGACGGAACGGGGAAAGTGGGGTATAGGCTGTTGACTTAGCTCCCCTTGATAGAAGTAGGCAACCTCAAGTCAAGCAAGCCCTAGTTTGGCTAGTAGAAGGAGTAAATGTCAAGTCAAGCCGTAGTGCGACACTAGCTAACCACAAAAAAAGAAGAGAAGGGCTCCACGCAGTGGAATTAATGGAAGAATCCGATGACTCCTCCTTCTATCTACGTATGAGTCCCTCCCGATATCGAGTCAACCCCGTTCACTCCGACAATCAAGGTGTCAAGTCTGAAAGCGGCAAGAAGAAGAGGGAAAGGATTGAAAACCTCGCTCTATCTATATGAGAGATTTAACAGTAACAGAGGTTTCTTAAAACACCTGGCGGGACCTTTCGCCTTGACCGGATCACATAGCGTTAGTGGAGTGGTAAACTCTAACGGCGTACCTTCCTTTCCACAACCTATCTTAGCAACTTCTTTCCACTTCCGCGGAGTCTAAAGCGAACTGAAACATCTGAGTAATGTAATAGAACTACTACCATATTTCTTAAGTCTCCTTAGCGAACTGCCGAACAATCTCAGTCATATATATATAAAGGGATAACCACTACTAGATCTCTCATTAAAGTTAGTAGTAAGATAAGAGAGTGGAGCCTGTCCCGCCGTTTCGGTAACGAAAACTATAGGAGGCTGTATTGAACAAACATATTTTGTGGACGAAAGAAGCGAAGCACCGGAGTCTCGATTTTCTAGCCCCTTTACTAGGTTTAGGTTGGGCGAACAAATCCTTCAAGTGGAGATCTTGATTCAAGTCTCGGAGGATTGGAACTAGAAATGAAAACGGATCCATTATTTAAAAGTTTATCTCCGGTTGGATGAATCCCTCTAAGGAAGTCAAAAAGAAACCACATGAGCTAAATCTTTCTTGTTCCTGGAGCTATAGCTCCATTAGATAAGGCCCTATCATCCACTACTTTTATAGGAGTAGGGGACTTTCCCGACCAGCCTAACTAATCGGGTAAAATGGTTGGGGAGACAGATCATCTTTCATTCAAGCGGATTTCACACTTGCTTTCAGAGGTCGAAGGGAAAGTGGATGATAAAGATAGGAAAGTTAGACAGCTAATGAGGCTAGGAAACTACTTATACTTATAATAGAGAGGCAGCAGACTGATGCCAATAGTCTTCTTACTTGACTACCAATATGATAACCGGGATCAAGAGAGACTGCTGAACTCTCTTCTCTTATAGGGCTAGGCCTCCTAGACCTGCCACCCTCTCACGCGCAATAAGCCAAAGAAAATAGGCTTTCACCCGATAAAAAAAGTAGATTTGATGTCAGCTCCCCAATTTTCCCCTTCTTGCCTACCCGAATCTTTCATTCTCTTTCCGCGATTGGACTTTTAAGATGGAGTTTCTCTTTGCTTTGCAGACTGAGACTACCCCAATCAACCAGACAACCAAGACTTTGCTAACCTTCCAATTCAACTCAACTATCTTCTATCTCTTAGCGCTTTTTCTCTTCCTTGTCTTCTACGACCTCAGGATAGTTCTTTTCTTCTGCTTTTCCCTGCCTGGAGTCAGTAATCCAATCCTGGCAAAGAATACCCCTTCTCTCCTTTACTAATGAGACCTAAGCCTTTTGTTTTCACTTTCAAGCAACCCCCTTATATAGATAAGGCCCGCCATCCTTTATCTTGTTTAATCTCCGCATTCTTATCCTTTCTTTAAGCTGGCTGGTTTTCATATTCAAAAAGTGAAAGCGCTTGCTTGCCTGCGTGCTTTCAAGAGGGCTTATCTAAAATGAAAGAAAGATGATTAGGCTTCTTTAGCAGCTCTTAACCTAAGGCGCCAGCTATTATTCTCATCCGGGGGTTTAGTTTGAAGTGCAGTTCCGGGCGTCCTGTTTATGGGCCGGGAGCTCTTAGACCACAGATAGATAGGCGCTAGCTACCCTCTGGTCGGTACAAGAGCGTTCGTAAGTGCATCTATCGTAGAGAAACAGAAAAAGACGGAAAGCAAGTTCAGTCGTAGTTTTTGGGGCGTACCCACCACTCTCTTTGCTCTTTGAAACCTACCTGGCGTTGCTCCTTTCTCAACCTGGCGATCAAGAAGGGAAGGCAGCTTAGTGAGGGCTAGGTGAGACTCGCTACGTGAGATCGACTGTATAGGTGGGCAAGGATAGTCGACTTTAGCAAGTAGGCTAGTTATTCCACCCGTGATTTTGGGCTAAGGAATTAGAGGCGTATAAGCCATGTATAGGAGTCCGCCTAATCTTTCGTACGACCTAGATGACCACATATTCCTGTTGGAAGTTATGCGGGACCACTCATAGAAAGATTTCGATTCGGGTAGAGCTCATGGCTGGTTGAAGAACGCAGCGGGAAATTCAATTGCAGCCCTGCTTGATCGCTAACGTCGACCAGATTCCTATCAAAGAAAAGCATTTGACTAGCCAGACGACGAAAGGAACTTCTCTTTCTATCAGCTCAGGGAGATCCAATTTCGACTTGAGATGTTCCGGGGGATGAGACTTTCCTTTCTTGACCCGCTGAAAAGAAGCAGGGAGGGAAAGGGCTTCTCTTTCTATAGGAATATAGACCTGTCTTATTTCCACTCCTTTCCTTTAAGTGATCTTATTTCGGGGATTGATCGGTCTGCGCTTATTTACACCTGCATCCAGCGGAACGGAATAGAAGAAGCATTCTCAAAAAAAGGTCTTTCTAAATTCCTATTCTAAATAGGTCATGCTACATATCTTATCTGCATAACTTTGCTCTATGGAAAAAGGCCAGGAACGAAGTAAGGAAGACGGAAAGGTTTATGAAATGCTCGACCGATAGGAAAAGAGCGTAGTGTACGAAGCGAGAGGGTTAGTAGAGTGAGGGAGGGGTCGATGCAATTGAGATAGTGCTCCACTGTTCATCTATTTCTCTCTCTACAAGAGAAACGGAAGTCAAGCTTGAATAAGAGAGGGGAATCTGATCTTGAAAAGAGGGATTTGAACTCCAAAAAGAGAGATGTTCAGACGAGATGCCCGTACTAATATATCAGTGCGGCTAAGAAGAAGAAGAGATTAGGGTCAGCTTCATGTCATCTATCCAAATCTGTTGCCGGAAAAGATCCATCTTCGTCTCTTCTTGCCCTTGGGGCACTTCACCCGAGCTAATCAGTCTTGGCTGGGTCTCCCATTAGAAATAAGGGGACAGGGATCTTTTTCAACCAAAAGTGAGTGCACATCGGTACGTTTAGAACCCCCTCGAAACAAGTATTCCATTCCCATCCTCGGTCGAGTACTAAAGTCCTTACGTACGAGCATCTTCGTTCCTCTAATCAGGAAAAAATGGATTAGGGAATAGGACGCCAAAAGAGAGATTTTCACACTCCAAAAGATAGGAAAGATGACGAACTGCCGGAGAAAGCACTGTTCTTAAGAGGATGGGAAACGAGCTCCATACATATACATGGAGCTAGAGCTCTATACTTTTCTTGAGTAAAGAGATGGGAACGAGTCAAGAAAACGAGTTATATGCGGAGATCTCGAAAGGGAATGAGTGACTCGAGGGTAGAATAGAATATAGTATGACAACGTAACCATTAGCATAGATAGAGGAGTTCCTGATCCCAGTACTAGGGCGAAGGTGGCCAATGGCATAACTGCTTCTTTCTCTTTTTACGGGTAGAATCCAATATTGTTGAAGAAGCCCATGTAGGTTTGTCAGGAAAACCCTGAAAGATTCTCTTCTCTTGAGTCGAATGCACAGTCCAGGGGGTCTTTGGCCGAGCAAAAGAAAGGGGGTGAACCGCCCAACGGCTGGATAAGGGATGCTTGCAGGTGTGCGCACTCTCGGAATTAGGGTCGAAAGAAGAAGTCACATGATCTCACTGAATCAGTGGTTAATCGGCAGATTGATCGCGAACTCGGAATCGAAGAATGAAATCCCATTTGGTTTGGTTGCTAGCGAGTGAGGGAATCCCTAATGTCTAAACATTCATAGTGCTAACAACCGATATTGCGACAGCTTACTATGTCCTCTGAAAATGAGTTAGAATGAGATCAGAATCGCCTATTAAAAAACCAGGGCAAGAGGAAAAACCGTAATAGAAAAGCCCTTCTTCACTAAGAAATTCACCGCATGCGAGCTCAACTACACTGCATTAGAGAAGACTTGTGCTGCTCTGGTTTGTTTGGGTAAGGCAGAAGTTGAGGCTGGCTCACCCAATCTTAAGCATGAATCCGCTGAAGTACCCGAGAAGCCCCTATTATCCAATAGGATGGCGAAGTGCTTGTTGATGTTGTCAGAGTTCGAGATTAGATAAAATATATAGATATATATACTCCATCATGGACAAGTCATAGCTGACCAGCTGGCGAACTGCCCAGTAGAGTCTAAGGAAAATGGGGATGCTGAGTTTCCTTATGGATCCGTAATGGGGATAGATGATGAATCAGAGAGAGAGGGGAATTGTATTTTGATGGTGTGCCGCCAGGAGTATTTTTCTTTTTTCGGATGGGATAAACACACCGATCGCTATGAAGCTGGAGTAGTTCTTTTTTCCCTTTCGCTGGTTGGAGTTGACTAATCCTCCGCTCAATAACCAAGAGCCTATCTTCCTAGTCCCTTTGTCTGAGCACAGCTTACTTTACTCTCCTCTACACCCAAGGGAGGAGGGGGTACATAAGAAGAGAAGGATTTTTCCTTAGGAGTCTAATTCAATTCAAAGATGCATCGTTTAGTTGACAAGGCGGATCTAGTTAAGCTTAAGGAAGAGTCATCAATGATTCTCCTTTCCTATCCTAAATTGAATTGGTGTTTAATCGACTCTTTTCATTCCCTGTGGTAGTTTGGATTTTTCTTTCCTCAGGTATTGGAGTTCCTGGCCTCGGCTCATTCCTTTCCTTTCCTGTTATCCGACTTGAATGTAAAGGTAGGACTGGATATCCTACTTACAACCCTACTCTGGGCAGATTGTTAGGATTGCAGGCCTTCCCGCGGCTAATCTTTTCACTTCTTCACCTTGTTGACATCTGAGATTGAAGATGATGTCAACAGTTAGCCAAGAAGGTTTATGGCAAACTGGAAGGAGGGATAAATGATCTACCTTAGGTAATGCTCTGCTTTCAGTGGGAACCGGTGGAGATTGAGGTGAAGGTCTTGTAGTCTCCGGATTGCTTGGAGGAGAGCTAGTAGATCAGACACCTTCGCCAAGCCTGAAGAAAGGAGCAACTTAGATACCTCTTTGTTCACTATATTCCTGGTTTGCTAAAAGGGTCCTTGGGCCCAATCAATCTCTATACTCTTGATGCAATGGACTCCCCAAAGCCACTAAACCGCTCTCTTCCACCCGATTTGAACTGAACTGTTAGTGCGGCCTCGCCGTTTTCGAGTAATAATCTGACGCCAGCTAGGTTCAGGATGAGTTAGAATCGTCACTTACTCTTTATGATTCCCATTCTTTTTGCCTCCTCTATTTGTATAAGAAATTGGTGGAGTTTCATTTCTTCTTCTTCACCCGGTATTCTATTAGTGTCTTCAAACTCCCCGTCTCGCCGAGAGGCTTGTTGTGGTCCTTATTGACCTTACTTCCGCTACCTGACCTTAAGCATGGAACCCTACAGAAGGGTGAGCCTGTCCCCTAACAACCCTTATCTCTCTTCTTACTTATGCGTTGGTGCATTCACTGAAGCAGCCGAAGAAAGAGGATAAGAATCTGGTGCATCCCCATCTGCTGCATCAAAAGCCGATTCATCAACTGAAGCATAAACAGAGGCATAAAAGGAAGAAGTTTTATACATACGCAGAAGCTAGAACGCGAGAAGGTGGCATATAACTCATCGTATTGAGATTAGTAACTCTTTCTTCAGAGGGAGGTTTGAACAACCAACCTGAGCCTTTTCCTCCTGTGTGGTGTTGGAGGTTGTTTCGGAGGTATACGACCAACCTATGGCAGTTGAGGGACGCGGTTCACCAATAATGTATGTGCCTGCCAGACAATATTCGTCATATTCTGATAGATATTCTCGATCGATTTATTTGGACCGAGCCCCCTTTCTCCAAAAACAACAAGCAGCCTCTTAGGCAATCCCCTCCCCGAGGTAGCTGCTTGCCGATGGCATTGAGATAGATCGGTGGTTGACTTACTGGTTGGTGACTCCCACTGCCCCTTCTATCCCGTACTAACAGCCTTCTCTCACAAAAGATCGATCGAAGGCCCAGGAAAGCGAGTGCCACGAATTCCGTTGCCAGTCAAGAGTTGTCTGCTCCGGGTAGGGCTCGCTCCGGGAAAGCATTGGTCGGAGGGTTCTTCGCATTGCATTGAGTGAGGGTAGCTTCAGAGACTCATTCATTTTCATTCAGACACTCAATGGAAGCTGTTTGTTGTTCTAACGAATGGGGTTGACACTTGAACTATAGACAACAGCTCACCTGATCAATGAATTATCTTCCTTCAGCAGTAGAGTAGGCAGTACCAGTGCTTTTCTCAGATAGTCAAACAAGGGAGGGAATAAAGAGGTGATAACTGATGACTTGTCTAGTCGATCTCTATAAACAAAAAGGCATGGGCAAAAACCCGCATCATATGCTGTAGACCATGGGGCACCCCTCACTAAAGCCCTCGGATTTGGCAAATGCAGCCATAGCCGCCTTACTGGCACTTCCGAGAAGTCTACCGCATTTCATGCTAGCAACCAAGTGTCAGCGTCTCATTCTGACATATATTCTAAATAAAATAATCGACTTAGGGTATGGGTTCCGAAGAGGTCTTCTCCTTTCGCAGTTTGGTGCTCTTCCGATCCGAGGAGCTCAGGGCTCTAAGCTAAGTACTCTCGCTTCGTACCAATATATATTCATTCTCGTTACGAAAAGATATAAAAAGGGGTTGGACCAAGACATATTGGGAAAGAAAGTGGCTTGTGTTCCCGGGATAGAGCATGAAAGATGTTCAAAATTATAAGTATCCATCCCCCACGTTCCGATATGCATTGGGAAGGATTTGATACAACGTATGGTTCTTTGAGGTATGTCCCCCACGCCTTCAAGCCATGATCAAAGGTGAGGAAACAAAGTCCTTTCCCCTGACGGAACCTAAAAGTCAAAGTGCCCAGCCAAGAGGCTAATCAGCTGTGTAAAGGCTAGTGGTACGGTTAGCGGGCGGGAAGGCTTTTTATCACTGAAAGCACCGTACCCTATACAACCCCCAACCCCCAGCATAACCTTATTTATACCATTCCAACCCCGAAAGGGGAAAGAGCAAGAACAGCACTTGTTGTATCGTTCGCCCTTTACGGCCAGTAAACCCCTCACTTACTTGCTTAGCTCCGCTCGGACCCTTTCTAGTGCTAGTAGCAGTAGTAGTCTAAGTTCTTTCTTTGCAAGAATAGGGCGTGAAATAGGAATTTTCCAATAGGTTGTCACCAGTCGATATCCCGCTTCTCTTGGAGGAAGAACGAAGTAATTTCGTATATAAAAATGTGGACTGAAGAGTTGGGATTGAGGTCAATATGCTTAACACATCGTAGTTGGACAGCTTCTCGAAGGAGTCAAAGTCTCTTAGGTGTCGGCATCACACATATAGCATGTGTGCCGTGAGTGAGAGGTCAATCACTCTCAGTTCTTCTTTCGAAATTCTCGAACATGATGAAGAGCTCTTATCGGCTTGAGCTTTCTTTTCAAGCTGAGTAGAAATATCGTAAGAAAGAGAAGCAAAAGAATGTTACGCCCAAACAATCCCATGTCTTTCTTGGTTGGATAAACCCAACCGGCCATTTCCGACAAGTCTCTTTGCTGTTTTAGCGGAGCGGAATTCTTTTGTCATAAAAAATGAAAAAGCAATCCTCAAAACCCTCAATCATCAACTTCTGCAGGTAATCGAGACTTCGGGGAATGATGAATTAAAAACAGAACTTCTTCCTTTTATAAAAGGAGTCTCGATTCAACGGTAATTAATTTATTACAAAAATAAAATATAGCGGTACCCCAGCAATTTCCTGTCCCCGACATTACTCAAACCTTTTTCGAGGATGCGGGTGGCATTAGCTCACAATTTGGTTTTGGTGTTTCAATAATGCGGGATCTGGTCCTAACTCCAACGAATACTTCCTTCTTTATGGAGGAAGTAGTCAACTTTATAAATCTCATAAATGGAGTCCCGCTTTAAATCAGATCTCTATTTTGGTACAACGAGAAGGAGTTTACTATGGTCAGTGCAGTGAGATTTGTGGAACGAATTATGCCTTTACGCGTTCGCCCGGTAAGAATGTGGATTTCATAGTTGCTATTGAGAGCAGGCTTTCGATTCTATTTGTTTCATTTTTGGAAAATAGAGCAAAAGTTTTCTAATTACTCTTATTTGTATTTTGATCGGGGAACGAAGTGGATTGGTACGCTCTCTAAGGGAGGAGACAGGAGCTCCAGCCTAGAGACGGTCCTTAGGCCGGACAGAGGTCTGAGGAAAGCCCCGGAAAGGAGGGCTTCACCTTTTTCTCTTCTGTAGCCTTCTAAGGCGAGGCCACCCTATATCTATTCAGGTCAGGGGTGGAGGAGGAGAGCGGGTATGAGTGCTCCTTCTACCCCTTCTCTGACGAAAGACCTAGGTTGATTGATGCCGTGGATGGTCTAAACTCTGGTTTCCATTTGCTAACAGTGATATAATGTCCCATAATGAATTACCCATACCCAAGGCCCCCTCAAGTACATGCAGAAAATCCTTCTTCGATTAGTCCCTCAGCAGATAGAACCCAGGTCAAGGTCCAGCATTTCGAAGCCATTTTCCAATTTCCACAGGTCTCTTAGACCTTGGTCCAGTCTTTGTATCCCACCGATTTTCCTAGTACTTTCACGATCAAAGCCCTCCGCCACGGCTTCCAAAGATCCTTTCTTTCGCTCAAGGGAATAAGGACTTTAGGGTAGATGCTGTTTTGCCCAGATAAAGTTCCCTCTGATCCCCTTTCCATATCCTCAACAACAAACGCATCAAATTCATCTTCCTTATCTGCCCCATCATAGATGTGTGGTTTGGCTTTCCCCTGTTCCACCGTCTCTTTGAAGAACCTAGAATCCCAGACTGGAGCAGGTGTGTACGTTTGTTGGAATGTAAAGTCAGCCTAGCCTAGCAGAGAGAGAGCGTTGGATTGGGTTCTTCCTGCTTTCAGGAAAGTTAGGCATATTTTTATGTTAAAGTTATCCCATGGGTGTCCGCTCTGATCTTCCTAAACTCTGACGCTAAAGCCCTTCTATAGGTTCTCCTCCAGAACTCGGAGGTTCTCAGGCCTCGGACGTACTTTCCATTGGAGAGGAAGCGAGTTAGCAAGTTAAAGAAAAGAATGAGAATCCAAGTTTTTCATGCCGGGTAGAGGAGCGAAAGTAAGCCTACAACTAGGCAGCCGATAGCTAGGACCGACAGTAGCAGTAAGACTGCCAACCATTAGCAAGGCAAGTTAACTTGAAGCAAGAACTCTTAGGCAAGGAGGGGCGTAGCCTCTTTCGAGATTCTAAGAATAGCGTCTAAAAAGAGTAGTCAGAGGCAATTCGCTAATATGGAGCTGTTTATATCGGCTTTCTTTCCTCCAGCATGAAACGGGGTTGAGCGATGCGCATTCCTTTACGCATTCCGCTGACCTTTCCATTACCGTGGGAAAGCCTCACTCTCGGTGAAACGGATAACAAACTGAATAAGCCGATGCGAGTCTAACAGTTCTACCAGTAAAGAAGGAAGGGGAAGAAGCAGGCAGGGATAGATAGAATTTGGTAGGGAAAAAAAGGGCTTTGTTGGAATAATGGTATCGATTGGAATTTGATACATTGCGGTCGGTAACCTTGGTGAATTAGGTGAAGGTACGGAAAGAGAGGGATTCGAACCCTCGGTAAACAAAAGCCTACATAGCAGTTCCAATGCTACGCCTTGAACCACTCGGCCATCTCTCCTGCATAATCTTATGATTATGACCCAGAACCCGCGAGTGAATAGCGAGTCATTCATATTCTTGCAGTAAAGGTACGACCAACCCATTATAAACTTTTTTCAAAGCGAGGAAAAAAACAATTATTATTTTTTTAAGAACTATTTCTATTCATGTTTGTCAAGACGACGATCCCGTCATATTATGATATTTATATTATTATATTTATACCGGATTAAATCAATGAATTGGAACGAATCAACTGATCGGTCTATTTTTTTAGACTATGGTTAATGGATACCTTTAGATCATAATTATTAAAAAAATTCCATTTCTATACGAATTCTAAAATTCCTTTCCAGTTTTAGATCGCTCAACAACAACCCCTTAACCCGTAAATCTATTACAAATTCATAAATCATCCCAGGGATTTTTAGATTTGATTTTCTAGTGTATAAGCGTATACCCGCTATGCACAAAACACAAGAGGGTTATTCTATTTTCATCATAGAACGATTATTCGATTCTTTTTCTTCTTTGGGTCATAATTTAAGAATAAGAAAAACTTATAGAATTCTCCTAATCCGCAGGAGAAATTCTTTGATTCTTCAACTTCGATCAAATCGGAATAGGAATAGTTCCTTTCATTCTCTACTACATTTGGATGAAATCTAATCGTATTAAAATATTTCTTCTTTTTTTCGACTCCTGTCAAAACAAAAAGAAAAAATTGGAGTAGAAGGTCATATCTTTTTTTTAATGAAGTCTTATTTTTATTTTATTTTATTTCGTACTGTATAATTCCTTTGTTTGTGGGATCATTTTATCACGAGGAGGTAATGAAAAGAATTATCGAATGGATTTCTACCTATGCCTAGATCGCGGATAAATGGAAATTTTATTGATAAGACCTTTTTCAATTGTAGCCAATATCTTATTACGAAAAATTCCGACAACTTCAGGAGAAAAAGAGGCCTATTACAGAAATAGAAATGGTGTGATTTGATTCTTTTTTATTTACCGCTTTAGGTCTTATGAAAAAGACAGGGATAGAAAAGAACGAAAAAGATTATTGAAAAAATCTACGCTTGTTGAAGGTGAAGTTATAGAGAATTCCTTCTGTCGTCTATCCCCGATTAATGCATCCTCAGATGCTTCAATTGTCGATTCTAGTATTGAGCGAAAGGTTACACTTATGGGTTCGTTCTGTATTGCGGGTCAACCCTACTACACTAGTACCAATAGGCGGCATAGGGGAAGAGTCTCTACGCCTATATCTCCAGGTGACAAGCTATCCGCCCCTACTCCTATAAAATAAAGGTAGGCTGCCCTGACGACCGACGCTCTACCTCGGGCTTTTGTTCTTGGTCGGAATCTCATTTCCTGGAGGGCTAAGAAGCAGCCCCTTACTCACCTCTTAATTTATAAAAAAGCCCTATTAGTAAAGCTTTGAAGCAAGCTGCTATAAGTAGCGCGCTAGCGCTTTCTTAATATAATAAAAAGTAAAGGCTCTTCTCATCGAGAGTAGGGTTTTTCAGGTACAAAAGGGAAAAGCAATGCTTGCTTTTTCTTCTGACTTTCCGTTTTTCAACAGCAATTACACATTCCCTCGGCCTCTGATTACAGTCGAAGCGCCATTGCCCATATATGAAGAACCTAGTTCTTCAATCATATTTGCACCAAAATCTTCCGAAAGGAAGAAAATATGATGCGAGAACCCGATCCACCAACTATCTGAAATGTTGGCAAACAGGGCCATAGTAGTGACCAACACCACCCTTTCCTGATCATCATAGCTTTTTCCCTTCTTTTATGGGCACTCAAAACTCAAGTGACCTTTCTTCTACCAACACTCTATGTTTTTCAGGTCCTTCTGCATTTGTGTTTATTCTTCTTTTGAAACATATTCTTTTCTTTTGCGCAGCATTAGTCTTTTCAGACTGCCGTTCAAATCTCTTTTCAGCTTCTGCCTAAAGAAAATCGTCAGATCAATTAAAGGAGGAGTTTCACGGGAGAGGGTGGTTGTTAAAGACTCAAACGACTTCAGCAGACTTCCCGGTCACTGATCACGATCAGTCATTTTGACTCTCACTGCTACAAATTCTTTGAAAATATTCTCCATCTTGTCTAAGTGCTGAGACACGCTCGTCCCCTCTTGCATCTTGCTTGGAAAAAGCGTTGCCGAAGAAACTTCATGTTTACCATTGTCACTGACTCATACATTCTCTGTGGAGTCTCCCAGATTTCTCATGCAGACTCAATGTCTCCCACTGAAACTAGTACCTTATCCTTGACCACCATTAGCACAGCTTCGAAGAACTTTTTTTACTGTCTACAACTATAGATGCTGTTCATATGCTTTCTTTTGTTGTTTGGCTACAACAAAACAAAACATCACTTGATTGAAGAAGCCATTAGCGCCAGATCTGCGGGCTTCTCTTTTCTCAAGAATAAGAATTAAAAAAAGATCCCGTTCTTTGAGAAGCAACTGCATTCTCCTCTTCCAAACATCTACATTTATAGGTTCAATTTTGCGATGCTTGACAATCGTATGGCGTTAATGCAGTAATCATATCAGCAACCATAGATCCAGAAGATTGTATCACTACCATATCTGCACAACCTGGGCTCTCATACCAGATGATAACAATCTTTAGCTGAAAGAAAGAAAAATTGTTAGGAATGCGCAGAGCTGAGACCTGCTGTTGTTGAGTGGCAGCAAATGAGAAAGACATCTAGTTTTTTATTTTATGAAATAGAAAACTAGAAATATAGTTTTAATAAAAAAGTAAAGTTTTCAATATGAAAATAGAAAACTCTTTGAGATCACTCCACTCTCTCTAGACAACGGATTTCTTCGACGTGTGTATCCTACTCTCATCTCAAAACCCAACCTCAGAAAAACTGCAGGCTTTCCGTTTGTGCCCTTTGATTGAGTCCTTTTAAAAGACCCAACAGATCCCCCAAGGGGCGTGTCTAACTACTTCATAGATAGCATCCACAAGACACTGAATTAGCCTAGAAATGGATGCATCTTCTTGCTATCTCTCACCGACCTTTCGGTCCCCGGTTTCACTGGAAAATTGGAAGGTCACAAACCGCCCTTTACAGTTGCAAATGTGAAACGGTGCTAAAGCAGGACCCGTGACTATGAAAAATGACTGCTCAATCGAGACTTGAGTCACCTTGGAGTAAGTCAAGCCACATACTCAACAACGTCTCTGTCTGAACTGTAGAATTACTAAATCGAAACACACTAGAATAACTTCAAACACTGGATCTGCAGATCTACGTGTATTCCAAAATTCTGGTCTTCTTCAATCATGTTCTCAAACCAATCAGGGAACTTCCAAAGACCAAACGATTTAATCCCCAAACTCTTTCTGGCAGAACCCTCCGAATTTTTAGAGAAAAACCACGCTAAATTTTTTCGAGATTTTGAAACTTATTGTTTCAAAGCGGCGAAACCTCGAGATACTTTTCACTTGTCTTCGCGAGTCTGAGACCTTACTTCTTCGACTACTCGACTTTTGCTGCAAGTCCTTATCTCGACAAAATCTCCTTAAAGTCTCCTCTATCTCAGAGTCTATTCTAAAATAAAAAGAATCCACCAATAGCCCTATAATGGATTGAGTTACATAGTGCCACCCAGGTTTTGAACCCACTTTTTAGAAGTTCATATGCACGCATGCATGTGTCATCACCTCATTGGTCGGAGGTCCAAGGGGTCCATAAAAAAATCTTCTTCTTTTTTTATATTTATATTAGTATTAGAAATTTTATTTATATTAGAAGTTTTTCTTAGAAGAGAGAAAGAGTAGAAACAAAGGGTACGCTCTCTAGAAGATTTGCTCGGGGCTGTTCACTTTCACTTGGTCGCCTGGTATCTTGCTTTGCTTGCGGGGGCAGGAGTGGAAACGCCTGAGAGAGCGCTTCGCGAAAGAATCGTGTGGCGCGGTGAAAGGGTTCCCGTTGGGGTTTCCGGCCCCCGGGTCTTCACCTAATTGTGGAAGAAGGGAGGAGAGTTGAGTATCAACTCTCTCTCTCGCGCCTTCCTTCTCTTCAGCTTGTTCCTGTTCGTCTATTCGGGACGGGGCAGGCAGCCCACATACATGAAGAGAAAAAGAGAGGGGGTCGAAGAAGTGGAAGCAACCGATGCTTTGGTCATTCAGTTGACTCCTTGCTGTCATGCTGGCAAAAGCAGGGGTTTCGGCCGGTTTTACCTACTATTGGATTTGAACCAATGACTCTCGCCGTATGAAAGCGATACTCTAACCGCTGAGTCAAGTAGGTCAAGTTGAGTAAAGTAAGAGAAAATAGACCCCTATAAGAGAAAGCCGCGCAACCAGAGTCCCCCTTACTATACAAGGGGGCGGAGCGCTAAGAAAGCGTTATCACTATACGAAATGAAGCAGCGGCTAGCACGCTAAGATCAATCACTTGGAGAACGTGGAGCCTTTCTTTCTCGGTCGTCTGTCTTAATATAAGTGGATTCCGATTCATGCGGTCGTTCTCTGCTGAATTGGTCTTTTCACTCCCCACTCTCCACCATAACAAAATGTTTCCACTATATCTCTCAGGAGTACTCAAAGGCGGGTCCAAGTAGGCAAAAATTCACTAAGAAGTAAGGCATACAACAATGGATCAATTCATTCAACAAGATCCGTTCGGATCGGACCAGGATGAATGGGATTGGTGTTACGTGTTTGCCTTTCACCAGGAAACTTGCCGTGACAACTAGCCCGCGAAGCCTTAAAATTGCACGAGGTAACATGAAATGACTTGAACCTGTTGCTGGGCACTTTCATTTATATAGAAATACGGATAGGGTCGTGGTAGGGAACCAACGAGGGAAGGAAGATCACAAAGACCACGCTCCGAACAAAAGGCGGGGAAGGCGAGAAAATAGAAGTGTGCCTTTTTTTAATTAAACTAATGGAATAGCATTGCTTACTTTGCTAGCAAGGTATTCCCGATTTTCATCAGACGGAAGAGGGGTTGGACCAGACCAGCTAAGAGCTAGATTAGATATTACAGATGCGACTGCTATTACAGGACAAAAGACCAGAAAAAGTCAAATATTTATTGTAAGGAAAGAGGTCTTCGTGTCGTGGACAGCTCAACCGAAGAGAGCAGATGAGCCTTTTCCACCCTTTGCAGAAGCAGGAAATAAGCTGCCTAAAAGTAAGCATTAGATGAATGCCCGGGCCTTGAGACGAGGTTCTATCAAAAGAATAAGCATCGTCAGAACGATCCAAAGAAAGTAGGCAGGGGTAAAGACCAAAGAAAGAGCAAAGGAACTCAGACTCACCTAGAGTAAGTAATATTTATTTCCTGTCTAAAGCTCACTACTGACTTGAGTTAGAAGAACCAGGTTCGCTACGTCGACCTCTTTAATGACATGAAACTCAAGGCTCTTGTAAAGCGGATTCTTTTCATTTCGGATACCTTGAGGACCGTACCCCTTCACCTAACGCTCGGGATGCAATCCGTTGTGTTCCTGACAACGTTGCCTAATAATCAATATTGCCTGTTGAGGGCCGTGCTCGAAAAGGGAGGATTGGTGGGCTGACCACCTGTTTTCTACCGGTGCTCCCACTAAAGCAATTGTAGCAGCTGAGAGCTACTGGTGCAGATCCTAATTGAAATGATTGTGCAGTGGGAAATTCTTGTTATTGTTCAAAACGCTCTCTCGAGCTCAGCGAATGGATCTATCTTTGTACTGGGTTCTCTTTGTTATGATGAAATCGTCCTCTTTACAAGAGAATGACTGGATTGGATGCTCCTAGAATAGAGAAGGATCGATGCAGTTGCTGGTACAGCTCACTGAACACAAACCCAATCTTGATCAAAGTCAAGGTGTTGTTCGGATATTGATCGTAGCAAGCGTCACTTCCTTCATTGGATGGGTTCAGGCTTGCTTGTCTCGCTCTCATATTGGAAGGCTAGGTTTGGAACGGAACTAAATTGCTAGAAAGATCTCTTCTTTCGTTTAAACTAAGTGGGCCCTAAACCAAAGCTTTGATCGCTGTGCTTCCCCCTTATTGTTAGTCCGATACACCACTTCGAATGGTTACTTCCCCCTTACTTAACATAGGCCGATTCACATCGTTTTTATAGGCAAACTCTGCAGTTGGAAGAACTTATTCCCACTGGCTCGGTCTCCCTTGCACTAAGCTCCTCAGCAAGTCTTCCAGTAAACCGACGACTGGAGTCTGGCCGTCCTGAGTGATAAGCACTGCTAAACCTCAGTTCAGTGCCTAATTTCTTCCGTAGCACCCTCTATTAGAGGGCAGACTGGTGTCTTGATCGGACGTAATGCTCCCCTTTCGTCATAAGGCGTGGTTTCTCACCACCTAATGATGATCAAATCACGATTATGGGGTAGCCCGGTTCTAATTCCATATGCGGATTCTAATTGAAATAAAGACCCCGAAATGGAGTTTCAGATGATGCAGAGCCAATTCTAATTCCGGATCCAATCCCATCTCCTGAGCTATACCTATAACTTCTTAAAATGTAGATGTAGATTTGCCCGAACTTCTTTAATAAGGCGAGATGGAGACCCTGATTTGGACTCTCGTGATCGAGCTTATGATTGTAAAGAACGCGGAGCCATAGTCAAACGATCCAAACCAGGTTGAGAGCGTCGAAGCTTATCCACCTGAAGCACTCACTTCTATTCCTGTCCTGCTGTGGAAGCAGTGGCCGGAAGCTTCACTGTGGAGGCAGGCGGTCTGATGGAGCTGATTAGATCCACAACCGAGATGGAGCCATCCCTGGAACCCAGGTTTAATCCTGAGACTGGCCCACAAGAATCCATCTCAGGATTATAACCCGCAATACAAAGACTAACCATGGAGGTTACTGAAGCTGCTGAATCGACCTCTGAGAAGTAAGAAGAACAAGAGCTACTGCGGTTGAGAAACAAGCCGTCGTTCGTGGCTGCACCTGTCAAGTTACACGATCTTTCTGTTTGCCTGCTTTGATTAGGCTTTATTCCCGAGCGCTCTTTTTATTTTAAATGCTCTGGTGGAGCTGGAGAAGCAAGATTAGCCCTTATTAGTAATTAGTAAAGCCTTGCCTTTCTAATCGACATCTTTTGATCGTTTTACTGTTATAATGGGAAAGATCCACTACACTGGCCCGAGAAGGTGTGTAAACGGTCACTCTATCACTATAAGGTATCAATGGACACTATTTTCATTTATCAAAAAAGAAAGTAGGGACCTAAGCACGAAGCTATTACACAATCAAAGCCTTTTTTATCTTTTGCGAACAGACGCACAAGATAACCTTTGATACACGCCACTAGCTCTTGAACCACTTTACCGAGAACAGTCAAATCACACAATTCATTGGCTTCTCCTCTAAGGAAAAGGAAGTAAAAAACCCCACATGCTCTTTCCCATATCACCTATACCAATCCGAAGCTAACCCCTGCACCTGATTCATCCCCTTGAATAATGGGTTTGCCTGCGAGTCTTTCTTTGAATTTATGATGGAGAGACGGGGAAGATAGTGAAACTTTTTTTCCGGGCTGGCTCGCAAAATCTAGACTCCCATGGCTCGCTTGGAAAACGTTCGTACGTTGCTAACCTCTCCTCCTATTTCCGAGCTCCTCTTGAATCGAGGAGTTAAGCTAGGACAGTTCCTCTCTCCGATGGATGGGCGGGGAATAGCATCTGATACGATTTCTTATCAGCCTCTCCTAATTGGAGAGAGAAAACCAATCTGGAATGGTAGTTGTGTATCATACATAACGGGCGATAGGTAAATCTAACGTCCGCTGCTAACTTCCTTGTGTCCGTAATTGATTGATCGGATGTTTGCTCCTAGGGACAACCCATGAAATCGCATTTGCTTCTTCCAATGATAGATTTTGACGTGAAAGCATCTTAAAGAGCTTTTCTCATTAGAGACAGTGGCAATAGAATGAATATTCATCCATTTTCGTCTTGGCTTGGGTTCTGTCTCTCAACAAGGAAGGAAGGCATCCAGCTGAATCTGTAGGAAAGTCTGAAACAAAAGGATGCAGCTTCCGATCCACAATCTCGAACTGGGGCGAATGAAGAAAGCTGCCTTCATAAAGAAAGACAGCTGGATTGAGTTCCACAGCAACACTCGATTCGGCACAGTCGATTTGTCCAACTGCCGAAATCAAGTGCTCAAATCTAGGGCTCTCTCTCTCTTTGTTCTTTTCTTGTATAGTGCCCCCGAGAGGAAGGCGTAGTTGCGCTTTACCGGAAGTGAACTTGTCAAAAATGTTAAACATGGGAATACTTCAAAATGAAGATTTTCATGATCTGGTCTGGTCGACCCAATCATGATATTGAAGGATAGGACCTTTTCTCGAAAAACTCCCCGTGACACTCACCCACTCGTCTATCGCGAATTAGCCGCTTCCATTACGGTCGATCTAATTTCATAGCTTCTACACCTGTTCATTTGGGAGCATCCCCAGATAAAGAAAGGGTATGGCGCGCCAGGCGCCTTTAGCCTTTATTAGGATTAGGGCCGTTGCTTGTTTAGTAAAGCGCTAACGCGCATCCGTTTTTCAGCTGGGTCCATCCGCGCGAGCACTTTTACTGAGTGAGCGAGGAAGTAATGTCTGAGCTTTTGGGCGGCCCAGACTAAGGCTAAATAATTTCTAGAAAAGTCTATTTCTTTTCATATTCCAACAGAGACTTGGTAAACAGCACGTTCTTTCTTCCCATCTTCAGTGATCTCCTTCTCGGCTGATTCGAATTCTAAATTTGAAACAGTTAACAATACGTTATTACATTCGATCTATTCTGGCAACAAGCTTCATGTTGGTAGAGAGGGGCGCTTTGATCTCACTTGGAATGCAAAGCATGATTTTCAAAACAGTACGATACACTGAACACCAACTAAAACGCAAAGCCATTTGATTCAATTGGCTTAAAGGCTCGACGAAGTTGATAGGAAAGGAAAGGCTCTTAGCCACCGGTGACCGTACTTTCGTAAAAGCACCATTGGGTGGTGGTTCCTCTCTTTTCTTTTCTCTTGAACCTCGAATAAAAAATCGATCTCGCCATCAGCTCGACTAAGAGTTCCGAATCGAAAAAGTAAACTGAACTTGACTTAAGACGAAGGAACCGAGTGCCGAAAAAACCGTTAAGGCTTCAAACTACTAGTCATTAAGACTACTAGAAAAGAAAAGTCAGTAATTTTCTTGACTTGGCCCGCGGTCTAACGACCCCCTACCCCCTTTTAAATAACTTGATTTCAATCTCAACAAAGAAATGAAAGCATAACTCTTTGCTTGTTGTCCTCTTACTCTTTTAGCCTGCCTTGTGGAGGTCTCTCGGGTGTCTACGGCAGATCCGATCTGTCTCGTGATGAAGAGAAGTCTTTTCCGATCTTCCACTAAGAAAGGTATCGTCACGACAACTAAATTAGCCCGGTAAACTACTCGGGGCTCCCCATGGTTTAGTAAAAGGGAGAGGTAAACGGTAGTTGCTTCATCCGGGGTTCATTTCATTCATTATGAACTAAAAAGTGTAAGGCTGATTAGTGAGGTCTTAAAAACTTCATACAATGAATGATCAGCCATTCCATTTCTGCTTTCAGCACGTAGGCGACGGTTTCTATGTTTGGATGCGTTTGTTTGAAAGCCTACGACTTGACTTGAAGATAAAAGAAGGGTTTGTCTTGTGTCTCCGTAACAAATGGTCCATTTATTGATGGATGGGCGAATGACGGGGATTGAACCCGCGCGTGGTGGATTCACAATCCACTGCCTTGATCCACTTGGCTACATCCGCCCCTACCCCCACACAGGTTTCAGTCTCTATCTACGATAAGATCCTTTCTGAACCCCCGCTATCGATATCAAAGAGCAGCTTTTTCCTATACTATAGTTGCATTGCAAGTCTATTGTTGTGTTTTGGGGAAGAAAAGCTTCAAAATAAAAACAAGTAGAAGCTTTTGGAAAAGCTTCAAACAAAGAGGTTGGGCTGTTCACTTCATTGATTTGACTTCACTTTACTTAAGATTAAAGATAGGGGCCCCGGGCGGACAGTGAAGGCTCGTTTAGTAGACAGCAAGCGAGCAGCAAGCTACGGCTTTGACGAGCAGCAAGCACCTACTCCTATCAAAATGAAAAGCAGCAAGCTCCGCTTGAAGAAGCGAGCCCCTATCAGAGAAAGCCATTTCGCGCTAGCCCCTTGTATAGGTTGGGCCTTCCTGTCCCACCCCTAAACTACAAGCCTTGAAGCCTCTACTTTATTTATATATTTCTATTTTCTTTTATGGGATATTTGAAGAAGCCCCTTTCTACAAACCTTTCTATAATATAAGGGAAGCTCTTCGAGCTTTCTTCGCATGCTTGAGCGCATCTTTCCCCTTTCCTTTCTATTAGTAAGGTTGTCAAAGGGCGAAACTTGAGTTCTTTTATGACTAAACTAATCGGGTAGGGGGCGAGCAAGAGCAAGAAAAGGCCTTTAGATAGGCTAACGCGCCTTTACTAATTAATATTCTTATTTCGGCCCTTCCTTCTTATTAAAGTAAAGCCGCTTGTTGCTTTAGAAAGATTGCAGGGGTGCGTTAGCGCCCTTCCTTCAGCTGGCTCCGCCTATTCATCTCTTTTTCAAATGGATATTTAGGGATCTCTCTTGTTCATAGATCTTGAAAGCAGATCAATATCCATTTCTCAATATATCTATCTATCTATCTATCGATAGAAAGATATAGATCTCTATCTGGATCTATCTCCATATCTAAGGAAGAACCAACACTTAAAAGGCGTAACCAACGGAAGGGAAGGTTCTCACCCTGTCCCCGACATTGTTCTCCGACGATGCCCCCGGGCGAAAGGGGCCACCATTCTCTTTCTTTCTTCAATCGTTCCGATCAGGACAAATGAAATGGGTTGGTTCGTTTCGTCCTCCTATCTACGCAATTCTCTGTCTTCGTTCGTGATCATGTTAGGCGAAAGGTAGTTGTAGAGGAGCGGCTGTGAAACGGCGATTCCCCCTTTCCATTGAAGTAGGGAGGGCCAGGGCCCCCTTCCACACCATTCCGGCCTATTATTGATAGGGATTTGCCCGATGCTGAAGGTAGCTTGCTTACCAAGCCACCCGCTTGAGAAGCTAGTCGCCAGAAAGAAGCGACGAGGAAGCGAAGCTCGGCTCGTCGCTACTTTGATTCAAAAGGTAACCGACGGTTCCCGACTTTCTCCGGTTTCCGCAACCGTAATTGTCACTCCGATTACTTCATCCATAAACCTTTTTTATTATTTCAATAGTGGTACGCTCTAAAAAAGTAAAGGATAAGCTTGCATTCTAGTTCTAGAAGCGGTAGCTTCCCGCCTCCTTCATTCCTACTGCCTCCTTCGGTGAGAAGTGCCCTTCCCCTTTCTAAAATGCCTGATTGGTCTGCCTCAGAAAATGTACAAAGTGGACTGCTGTTTGGCTGACCCCTTTCTTCCCATTCGGCTTGGGTTGACCCAGAAGTCAAGTAAGAAGGAATGGAACCACCGGAGAGTCGTCTGCAGTTCACACTTGGGCAAAGACGACTGACTTTGGAAGCGGAACACGAACCGATTTCCGCTATTCCGGGTTCTTATTGAGCGTAGCGAAATCAAGGTTTATGATAAAGTCAGTGAAGTTTCTATGGTGTTCTACCTTTGCGTAGTCTCGGTCCACAGTGGAAAGCTCCGCACCTGAGCCTTGTTAGACTCAGCGGAAGTGTAAGTGAAGAGAATAGAAGAGATGAAGTCCGCCTTAGCCTAGTCTATATGTACAGCTGACGCAACTCCGTACCGACGCCTCACTACTACTTAACTACTTAATTACTTAATTAATTAAATTAATTAATTAGAATAATAAAATAAAAAACGGCTAAGCGATTTCATAACCTGAGCTTTCCTTAACCAGCTGACCTTACTTCGTAACCTTAACGTACTTTCTTTCTTACTTTAGCATAGGCCTTCGCCACTTCAAACGGGCGCTTCGCCCCTATTTTCTTTTTTTTTTAATTAGAAAGCCTTACTTATTCTGTTCAGGGGGATGAAAGACAAAGAAAGGAATCAGGGGCTTTATGATCGTAGAAAGGGAGGGTTGGTGTGTTACTGGATCGGTGGGGAACCCGTAGGAAGGGGTGGACGACCCGCCGAATTCACATCAGAAATCAGAAATCGCCAACATGAACACAAACGAAATCTTGAATTGCGTATAGAACGAACCACTTATATTCTCGGAGCTGAGGTATATGAAGAATGGCTTTTTGGTCCCTTTCGTCCAGTGGTTAGGACATCGTCTTTTCATGTCGAAGACACGGGTTCGATTCCCGTAAGGGATAGGTACTCATTCCCGGCCGCTTTCAGTTAGTGTTCATTGCTGAGTGATCGCTCGGCTGGAAAAGGTGATCCGGAAGCTTCCTTTCTCCCAAGACGAGATCACCACTTCTCTCAGTAATGGACTTCCTCGAATTCTTCCTTAGTCTTAGATGTCCTTTCATAGATTCTCGAACCTCCGACAGACAGAATCTCCATGCATGCGTTCTTTCTCTCCTTCCCTCCGCCATACATCTCTTTTTTTCTTTTTTTTTTTACGGTCCAAACAAAAGAGATTAGCCTCTTGATCGATCGATTGATTGGATCGAAGTACGAAGGGGTTGATTGAAGTGTGAGATCAGCCCAAGACTAAGGCCGAGCAACTAGCTGCTGCAGGATTGGACGTCTATCTATCTCACCACGCTCCCCTACTCCTATAAAGGCCGGCGGAAGGAATGCTCTGCTCATCTTTCTTACGGCTCGTTACCGCAGCGTTCGTTCACCCCTTCGGCTTCTTCAATTCAAAAAAAGGGTAGTTTTTTTCCTATTCTTATTGGTAAATAGCGTCTTGAAGCAAAGGCATTATTGAACGAAAGAGATGCCGGGTCGGTCAATTGCATTAGGTAGGAGACGCAGGACCTGTCTTAACCGCAAGTGCATTCGCTATTCGATTCCATCCTCGATTCCACCAAATTCCAAAGTTTGTATCTCTTCTTTACTTTTAAGTGACAAGGGGGTGACAAAGCAAAGGGTATACTTTCTTCTCTATGTCGCCGTCTCATCAATGAGCGTAGATTGATAGAGATGGCTTTTGTGCCGGTCAATCTGTATCCCATTCTTCAGGTATAGTTTTGTTTGATCACAGACCGGCAGGTGACCCGTCCTTTCTCCCCTTTCGTCATAAGGCGTGGCCTGACTCTGAGAAAAACCATTCCTGTGTTTAGGTCCGCATAAGCAGAATTCGTAAACTATGCAAAGGCTATTTGAATACTTTTTAAGAATTTTGAACAAAAGTAAAAGAAAAAAATTCTCAACGCCCTTACGAGGTAGTGATAAGTTAAACTACTCGTGTTGGCATGAAAGTCAGCCCGGTAAACTGATTCCATTCTGCTACTAGGGGCTATAGCCACTTCCCCTTAGCTCTAGAAAGACATTTCCTTATCAAGAGATGCTAAAGCTATTTATAGTTGGTATTTCTAAGTCGGAAGGAGGGCTTTAGGCAAAGAGCACCACTTCCTACTATGTTCTTTTCTTATTGAAAAAGAAAATCTTGATAAAGACCTTGAGTCATCTTCAACGGCAATCAATCAGAGAGGACTACTTATCCTAGGAAAGTTAGCTGGGACAGCTATGAGAAATTCATATTGCTTTGAAGCGGACGATCCCCTTTGGGGAGCAGCTGACTGGGGCGGAGGTTTTGAGTTTGCTTGCTCTTCCCGTGCACTCTAAGAAAGAACCTTGATAACCCGGTGGAAGGCACAGCCCACCTGATTCAATTAGAACGGGGAGCGATCCTTTCTTTTTTATATCTTCGTGACCTAAACTCAAACTAAAGCAGCTGCCCCTAGCTAATGATTGACTACCATAAGCTCACGAACCAGAAACGGAGAAAGCCACTTTAAAAGAAAAAGCCAATAGTCGCGTTCTCTCTGTTCTACCTGAGCGAGTTCTCGCGAATCAAAGAAGGATCTAGAAGCGGCTTAGGTAGACGATTGGATTCCCTTTTTCATATGGAATAGCTCAGCTCATAAAGAGCAGGGCAGATTGGTGGATAAACGGTAGAGACGACTACAGCCGTTTAAATCACTATTAATAAAAAGACCCCCTAAGGGACTTTGGTAATTGAGCTAGATCGATCACTACGGCTAACTTCACCAACCAAGACCGTAACGACATCTAAAAGAAAGACCCCAAGATGCTTTCAAGGATAAATACCCACTTGATAGGTTCCGTACTACAAGAAAAGGAAAGGGCTTTTCGAGACAAGCAAACGCTAAATGTCGAATCCTCCCGGCGAGAGCCTTGGGTGGGAAGCGAACATTGGCTAGTCTTTACTTGGCGCAGCACAGAGCATGTTATTGACTATGAGATTCAGCCTTTCTCTCCCACCTTCCTGATACATAACTTGACCTGTCACCAAACACTTTTAGCCAGCACCCACGTTTGAACCTTGACCGCTTAGCTTGCACTTGCTTTTCCTGCTTTTTTTTGTTTCGGTATCCGGCTGATCAGATAGTAGGACAGTCCTGCGAGGGAGAAACAAGAAGTTACGTGTAGCAGCTTGGGCAGTAGTCAACTCCCTGCCCTAATGGTATCAATGCCTAACTAAGTATAGTCGGTTGGTTTCGGGATCAGTTGATTATGCAGGTGCGTGTGCCGGTGTTGGTTGACAGTGCCTCTGACCGCCCTTCTCTCTAAAGGGGCTTTTTTGACTGGTCTCGCTGACTTAACCGCTGAAAGGCTTTCTCATATAGATCTCAAACAAATGCATTTTTCATTCTATTGTATGTAAGGATGACAATAGGTTTCGGTACCTGTCTGAGCCCCGTGTGTTTTTTTTCAAAAAGGAACCCAGCGAGCACTTATAGAATATAATATATATACGCATAAAAAGAAGCTGAATCAACCGACTGCATCAGCTAGAACGACAGAAAGTGGGCCATATCAATTCCTTACTCGTTGCCTCCCGGAATTTCTTTCTGACTATCCGAACAGCAAGCCATGAATGGGGCGGGGAGAGCGGAGCTCGAAAGAAAGCAGAGGCGAGACAGTGGTTTGTTTACAACCAGTCGTGATCAAAGCTCTTTCAAGCCAATAAATTGGCTTTCCTGGCGATATGTAATATCCCTGCCCCGCTCGCTACGTAAAGGAGGGTGGAGTGAAGCTTCCCTTGAACTGGCCTAGAACTCTATCTGCCAATCACTCTATCTATTATCATTTCGCTCCTTCACTTCTCTTATTCTATTGCTTGGCTTGCTTTCTTTGCCTGGCTTGCTTGTTTGTGTTTAATAGATCTAATCTACTCTACCTATTCCTATGCTTTTGAACTGGCTGGCTGGGGACTACTGGTTGGCAGGGTTGTCTCTATCTTATCACTGGGTGGGGAATGGGACTATGAAACTCTGTCCTTTCCCGCCGGTAAGCAAGCAAGTCAAAACCCTAACACTGAGGAGCTTGCTCTAATGAAACTACTAACACTCAGACTAGGGACAGGGACTCAGACCCGGTTGCCTAGAAGAGGAGATTCGATTCAATTTAGTTAGTCGGGTCTTAACAAGGAGCGAATATATGCACTATAATATCATATCGCCCCGTGTCCTATAAAATATATACTCAGGTTGATTGAGGGATTGATATATGTTCATAACCGGACTTCCCGCTAGCACGCCCCACTCCTAACTGCATAAGAAATCGAACCCGAAACAAAGGCTGTGGGGGATGGTCGTAGATCAGCTTACTAGAACTATACTATACAAGGCATCGATAAATCTAGAAAGAAATTATGATTACGCTATACTATATTATCTAATTCTTTAAAAGCACTTATTCTCCCTGCGGATTTTGAACCTGAGTTGTTTCTTACAGAGCGATCAAGGAACGTAGGCAACCTGGGACCGGCCCCCTTACCCTTAGTAAGGCGGCGCTTGGGGCGGGCTCAACTATCTCACTTGAAGAAAGATAGACTAGAGAATATAAATAGAAGATAATCTAGTCTAGCGAGACTATATATATAGCGGCGTATGCTAGTATATAGCTAGTATTATTAGCGTATAGCGTAAAAAGAATGAATTCATAGAGTATCGTAGTATCACTAGTATAGCTATATACGCATTTTTGAATATAGTCTAGTATTCTCGCGTAAGAATCATTTCTTTCTATCTTTCAGCGGAGGGTGCTTTAATGATTCATTTCTTTCTATCTCGTTCTCATAAGTCGGCTATGAGTGGACCGGGAATAGTATCTTTAAAGGAAGAAAGAGTACCGTATTGATTGGGCAGTTGCGAGAGTTACAGGAAATAAGAACGGAAAGGGGGAGGGATGTTTTGGACTCTACCGATAGTCACTGGTCCTTTCTTTAGGGAACGAGCTACATAAAAGGAGCGAGAGAGGGAGTGAAAGAGGCTGGAAAGTACGAAGCAGGTTCTATGCAATTGAGCTCGACTGAAAGGAAGATTTCTTACTTACGAGCTACATACTTTCAGTGAGAAGGAGATAGGTACGTAGCCTTGCGCACTAGGAGTTTGAAGATGCCCAGAGTACAGCGCAACTTAGACCTTAATGGACGAGAGGCTCTTTCTTATTCTCGAATCCCCTGCTCTTAGAGACTCGTACAAAGAAGAAAATAAGTTCCATGCCATGGCACTTGCCTTCCCTTACTCTTACTAATGTGCAATCATTCCCTCCCTCACATGCATTTTCAACATATTCTAACTAAGACCTGTAATCCCCGGCCATTCTCGGCATCTTCACTAGTTGCCCCTCTTGTCAAAGCCCTTTGAGAAGAAGATGAATGTCAATGTGCCATTTGATTCTTTCTTCGGGATACTATTGGCTTAATCTTCTTTTCCTTCGGCGAGGATACCCTAGTTCCAATCGTTTTAGGAAAGTCGGCATTCTTAGTGGAAAGTAAAGGACTTATACCATGAACGGACTCTTTGCCTTGGGTCAATCAGTTCTTTGGCTTACTAATGACCACTTCGAGAAGAACCTATTTGAAAACAGTCTAATGCCACATCTGACTCAACAGCTCCTTCTTCCTTTTCTTCTTCATGTGCACAAGCCCTTCTTATA